CGCATTATTTCATCAAGAGAAGTTCCTATCGAAGTTCACTACGAATCTTTGGGTACCTATCATGAAATTTATGGACATTATCTAGTAATAAGAAGTACAAAAAAAGAAATTCGTTCTATATACATTCGAACCACTTTTGGTCATATTTCTTTTTATCGAGAAATCGAAGAAGCTATACAAGGTTTTTGCCATGCCTATTCATATGATATCTAATGATATAGATGGTTGGTATCTAAGATAAGCAAATTTATGATATCGGTGTAAATTCAGGTGTTCACAATTTAACCAGAATCATACATAGTTTTTAATTTGTATGCAAATAAAGATAAAGAAAAGGAAGTTTTCCAATCATTGACTCAAACCCATTGTCGAACCGAATCCCACTGAGTGAAATATGGAGGTACCTATGGCAGAACGGGCCAATCTAGTCTTTCACAATAAAGTGATAGGTGGAACTGCCATTAAACGACTTATTAGCAGATTAATAGATCACTTTGGAATGGCATATACATCGCATATCTTGGATCAAGTAAAGACTCTGGGATTCCGTCAAGCTACGACTACATCCATTTCATTAGGAATTGATGACCTTTTAACAATACCTTCTAAAGGATGGCTAGTCCAAGATGCTGAACAACAAAGTTTGATTTTTGAAAAACATCATCATTATGGGAATGTACATGCAGTAGAAAAATTACGCCAATCTATTGAGATATGGTATGCTACAAGTGAATATTTGCGACAAGAAATGAATCCTAATTTTAGGATGACCGACCCCTTTAATCCAGTCCATATAATGTCTTTTTCAGGAGCTAGAGGAAATGCATCTCAAGTACACCAATTAGTGGGTATGAGAGGATTGATGTCGGATCCACAAGGACAAATGATTGATTTACCTATTCAAAGCAATTTACGCGAAGGACTCTCTTTAACAGAATATATAATTTCTTGCTATGGAGCCCGGAAAGGAGTTGTAGATACTGCTGTACGAACTTCAGATGCTGGATATCTTACACGCAGACTTGTTGAAGTGGTTCAACACATTGTTGTACGTCGAACAGATTGCGGTACCATTCGAGGAATTTCGGTGAATACCCAGAATGGAATGATGCCGGAAAGAATTTGGATACAAACATTAATTGGTCGTGTATTAGCAGACGATATATACAGAGGTTCACGATGCATTGCCGTTCGAAATCAAGATATTGGAATTGGACTTATCAATCGATTTAAAACCTTTAAAACACAACCAATATCTATCCGAACCCCCTTTACCTGTAGAAATACATCTTGGATCTGTCGATTGTGTTATGGCCAAAGTCCTACTCATGGCCACTTAGTGGAATTAGGAGAAGCTGTAGGTATTATTGCGGGCCAATCAATAGGAGAACCGGGCACTCAACTAACATTAAGAACTTTTCATACTGGCGGAGTATTCACAGGAGGTACTGCAGAACATGTGCGAGCACCTTCTAATGGAAAAATAAAATTCAACGAGGATTTGGTTCATCCTACACGTACACGTCATGGGCATCCTGCTTTTCTATGTTATATAGACTTGTATATAACTATTGAAAGTGGTGATATTATACATAATGTGATTATTCCACCAAAAAGTTTTCTATTAGTTCAAAATAATCAATATGTAAAATCAGAACAAGTGATCGCCGAGATTCGCGCAGGAACATACACTTTGAATTTAAAAGAAAAGGTTCGAAAACATGTCTATTCTAACTTAGAAGGAGAAATGCATTGGAGTACTGATGTATACCATGCATCAGAATTTAGATACAGTAATGTCCATATCTTACCAAAAACAAGTCATTTATGGATATTATCAGGAAGATCATACAGGTCCGGTTCAGTCTCTTTTTCACTCCGAAAAGATCAAGATCAAATGAAGATGCATTATCTTTCTACTGGGGAAGAAGATAGTTGTAACCTTTTAGTAAGGAATGATCAAGTAAGACATAAATTATTTCGTTTCAATTCTTCTGATCTAAAAGAAAGAAGGATTTCAGATTATTCCATATTTAATCAAATCATATGTATAGATCATTGTAATTTTGCACACCCTGCTATTTTCCATCATACTACGGATTTATTAGCAAAGAGGCGAAGAAATAGATTCATCATTCCATTTTCATTCCAATCGATTCAAGAACGAGACAAAAAACGAATGTTAGCTTCCAATATCTCGATTGAAATACCAATCAATGGTATTTTTCGTAGAAATAGTATTCTCGCTTATTTTGATGATCCTCAATACAGAACACAGAGCTCAGGAATTACTAAATATAGGACTATAGGAATAAATTCCATTTTTAAAAAAGAGGATTTTTTAATTGAGTATAGAGGAGTTAAAGAATTTAAGACAAAATACCAAATCAAAGTGGATCAATTTTTTTTCATTCCCGAGGAAGTGCATATTTTATCAGAATCTTCTTCCATAATGGTACGGAACAATAGTATCGTTGAAGTAGATACACCAATCACTTTAAATATAAGAAGTCGAGTAAGGGGGTTGGTCCGAGTGGAGAAGAAAAAAAAAAAGATTGAATTAAAAATATTTTCTGGGGATATCCATTTTCCGGGAGAAATGGATAAAATATCCCGACACAGTGCCATCTTGATACCACCAGGAACGGTAAAAAACAATTTTAAGGAATCAAAAAAAATGAAAAATTGGATCTATGTCCAATGGATCACAATTACAAAAAAAAAGTATTTTGTTTTGGTTCGACCCGTCATTTTATATGAAATAGGGAATGGTATCAATTTAGTAAAACTTTTTCCCCAAGATATGTTTCAGGAAAGAGATAATCTGGAACTTAAAGTTATTAATTATATTCTTTCTGGAAATGGAAAATCAATTCGGGGAATTTCGGATACAAGTATTCAATTAGTTCGGACTTGTTTAGTCTTAAATTGGGATCCAGACAAAAAATTTTCTTCTATCGAAAATGCGCATGCTTCTTTTGTTGAAGTAAGTACAAATGGTTTGGTTCGATATTTCTTAAGAATTGACTTAGTGAAATCCCATATTTCATATATAAGAAAAAGGAATGATCCGGCCAGGTCGGGATTTTTCTTGGATCATGAGTCGGATCGGACCAACATCAATCCATTTTTTTCCATTGATTCGAAGAAAAAAATTCAACAATCACTTAGCCAAAATAACGGAACTATTCGTATGTTGTTGAATAGAAATGAGAAATACCGCTCTTTGATAATTTTGTCATCATTTAATTGTTTTCAAACACGATCATTCAATGAGGGAAAATATTACAATGGGATAAAAGAAGGAATTAATAAAATTCAAAGAGATCCTATAATTCCAATTAATAATTCGTTAGGTCCTTTAGGAATAGCCTTTCAAGTTGCAAATTTGGATTTTTACCGTTTAATAACTCATAATCAGATCTCGATAAATCCAAATTTGCAACTTGATAAATTAAAAGAAACTTTTCAAGTATTAAGATATTATTTAATGGACGAAAACGAGAGAATTTCTAAACCGGATATATGGAGTAACACCGTTTTCAATCCATTCTTTTTGAATTGGCATTTTCTCCATCATAATTCTTGTGAAAAACCATTTACAATAATAAGTCTTGGTCAATTTATTTGTGAAAATGTATGTATAGTTCAAACGAAAAATGCACCACACCTAAAATCAGGTCAAGTTCTAACAGTTCAAATGGATTCTGTAGGAATAAGATCGGCTAACCCTTATTTGGCGACTCCAGGAGCAACTGTTCACGGCCATTATGGAGAAATACTTTCTGAAGGAGATATATTAGTTACATATATATATGAAAAATCGAGATCTGGTGATATAACACAGGGTCTTCCAAAAGTAGAACAGGTATTAGAAGTTCGTTCGATTGATTCAATATCGATGAACCTAGAAAAGAGAGTTGATACTTGGAACGGTCATATAACAAGAATTCTTGGCATTCCTTGGGGATTCTTGATTGGTGCTGAGCTAACTATAGCGCAAAGTCGTATTTCTTTGGTTAATAAAATTCAAAAAGTTTATCGATCCCAGGGAGTTCACATCCATAATAGACATCTAGAAATTATTGTGCGTCAAATAACATCAAAAGTATTGGTTTCAGAAGATGGAATGTCTAATGTTTTTTCGCCCGGTGAACTAATTGGATTATTGCGAGCCGAACGAGCTGGGCGTGCCTTAGAAGAGGCGATTTGCTACCGAGTTCTATTACTAGGAATAACAAAAACATCTCTGAATACTCAAAGTTTCATATCTGAAGCAAGTTTTCAAGAAACTGCTAGAGTTTTAGCAAAAGCCGCTCTTCGGGGTCGTATAGATTGGTTGAAAGGTCTGAAAGAGAACGTTGTTTTAGGGGGAATGATACCTGTTGGTACCGGATTCAAAAGAATAATGCACCGTTCAAAGACAAGGCCAAGGCAATATAACAAGATTACTTTGGAAACAAAAAAAAATAATTTATTTGAAGATCAAATGAGAGATATTTTGCTTCACCACAGAGAATTATTTTTTGGCTTCATTTCAAAGAATTTTTGCGATACATCAGAGCAATCTAGGATTTAATAATCCCTAAGGGCTCCATCATTTTATTTAGTAATTGATTTTGTAATAAAATCAAAAGGTAATAAAGATAATAATCATATTATTTAAATTAAATAGAAAAAAATGGCCTGATCATGTATCAATGGCCAATCTTCGGTAGATCTTCGGTAGAATAAAAGGTTCCTTCGGAACACTTATTTATTTCTATTTTAGTATACATGGTCTCTTTCTTTCATTTCCAAATTAAAAAAAAAATTGGATTGGAAATGAAAGAAAAGTGGGGGATTAATCTAAATGACAAAAAGATATTGGAACATAATTTTGGAAGAGATGATGGAAGCTGGAGTTCATTTTGGCCACGGTACTAGAAAATGGAATCCTAAAATGTCACCTTATATATCTGCAAAGCGTAAGGATATTCATATTACAAATCTTATTAGAACTGCTCGGTTTTTATCAGAAGCTTGTGATTTAGTTTTTGATGCAGCAAGTATGGGAAAACAATTCTTAATTGTTGGTACAAAAAAAAAAGCAGCGGATTCAGTAACCCGGGCTGCAATAAGAGCTCGGTGTCATTATGTTAATAAAAAATGGCTCGGCGGTATGTTAACGAATTGGTATACTACAGAAACACGACTTCAAAAGTTCCGGGACTTGAGAACACAACAAAAGACGGGGAGACTCAACAGTTTTCCAAAAAGGGATGCTGCTATATTGAAGAGACAATTAGCTCATCTGGAAACATATCTCGGCGGCATTAAATATATGACACGGTTACCTGATATTGTAATAATCGTCGATCAACAAGAAGAATATACGGCTCTTCGAGAATGTAGAACTTTGGAAATTCCAACAATTTCTTTAATCGATACAAATTGTGACCCGGACTTCGCCGATATTTCGATTCCAGCTAATGATGATGCTATAGCCTCAATTCGATTAATTCTTAATAAATTAGTATTTGCTATTTGTGAAGGTCGTTCTAGCTATATAAGAAATTCTTGATTAATAATAAGAGAAATTATTTGAGTTGGTTGGAGGGACTCATAGATTTAGGAAATCGGTTACTATACTACTAATAACTTAAATTGCATAAAAAAATAGAAATATATATATATAATATATATATACATAAAATATATATATATACAAGATCCTGTTGGTTAAGTAAGGATTAGAAATTCTCTTCATTTTTATTATTAGCGATATAAAGAAGAAACGAAAATTATATGTGATTAATCCTGGTATTCAAAATCAAAAAGGAGATGTTTGAATTAAAATAATTCCCTTTCAAGTTCTTATTTTTTAGAGGGCGGGACAATATGAATGTTTTATTATGTTCTATCAACACATTAAAAAGATTATACGATATATCTGCTGTGGAAGTCGGGCAACATTTCTATTGGCAAATAGGGAGTTTCCAAGTGCATGCCCAAGTACTTATTACTTCTTGGGTTGTAATTGCTATCTTGCTAGTTTCAGCCATTCTAGTTATTCGAAATCTGCAAACCATTCCGACTTTTGGTCAGAATTTCTTTGAATATGTTCTCGAATTCATTCGAGACGTGAGCAAAACTCAGATTGGAGAAGAATATGGTCCGTGGGTTCCATTTATTGGAACTATGTTTCTATTTATTTTTGTTTCTAATTGGTCCGGGGCTCTTTTGCCTTGGAAAATAATACAATTACCTCACGGGGAGTTAGCTGCACCCACAAATGATATAAATACTACTGTTGCATTAGCTTTACTTACGTCAGTTGCATATTTCTATGCGGGTCTTTCAAAAAAAGGATTAGCTTATTTTAGTAAATACATCCAACCAACTCCAATCCTTTTACCGATTAACATCTTAGAAGATTTTACAAAACCCTTATCCCTTAGTTTTCGACTTTTTGGAAATATACTAGCTGATGAATTAGTAGTTGTTGTTCTTGTTTCTTTGGTACCTTTAGTAGTTCCTATACCTGTCATGTTCCTTGGATTATTTACAAGCGGTATTCAAGCTCTAATTTTTGCTACTTTAGCTGCGGCTTATATAGGTGAATCCATGGAAGGCCATCATTGACTATTTTTTTCTAAAAACTCGTTTTTTTTTGATTTAGTTTGCTGCACATATACTGTGGCTCAAGATAACCTATTTAGGAAACATCAATAAATATTAAATATATAGAAAAGAAAAACATTTTGAAAATTTGCAATAAAAAAAAAAAAATAGAGTAGGAGTGAGGGGGATCCAACTGGGTGTATATAATCTAATGACTATAAGACAAATCTTTCTTTCTTTGTTTTGGAGGTTTCAAAAAATGATTCGAATCTAATTGAATCTAAAACACAAATAGTTGGTTTACAGCATGGAAGAAACCTCTGTATATGTGATATTATATATGAACTAACCATATATTTAAAATTACCCCACTACTACTGTAAATTTCTATAGGGATTAAAAAAACAAAGCCCTTCCGTTTCATCTCTAATTGTGAATTGAATATTCAATGACTAAAAAATTCAATAAAAAACGAAGAATTCAAAGAATGGTTCAAAACTTAAGTTAATATAAGAATAAAGGTTCTACCTAGTTCCAAAACAACTTGGTAGGTAGAAACGAAAAAAGAAATTTTGAAGTAATTCATATAGTTCAATAACTATTACTATTTCAATTTAGGAATTTTTCTTAATTACTTTAACTGAATAAATCTTGGTAATTGCATAATTAAGTCATAATTTATTGGTTGATTATATCATTAACTATTTCTTTATTTTATATTTTGGTTACGAGGAACTTATTATGAATCCAATTATTTCTGCTGCTTCCGTTATTGCTGCTGGCTTGGCCGTAGGGCTTGCTTCTATTGGACCTGGGGTTGGTCAAGGCACTGCTGCAGGGCAAGCTGTAGAAGGGATTGCACGACAACCAGAGGCAGAGGGAAAAATACGTGGTACTTTATTGCTTAGTCTGGCTTTTATGGAAGCTTTAACAATTTATGGGCTGGTTGTAGCATTAGCGCTTTTATTCGCTAATCCTTTTGTTTAATCCTATAATCCTAAAAAAAAATAGAAAAATAATTGGTTGGTCTTGCTTTTTCAAATTATATTGTGATTTCACTCCTACAATTATTCGTTCGGGCAAGAACACAGGTGAAGGACTAATTGAAGGGTGAAGAATTCATATACTGATTACTGATTCGACTTCTTTTTTAGTCCAATGAACCCCCTTTAAATTCTTTAAATTTTAAGAAAATTTTTCGAAAGTGTTAAAACTAGAGAGATTTTGCAATTGACATGACATAAGAACTCGTATCTAATTCTAATAAGTATCATTCTTATAGAAAATCTTCCAATTGATGGAACAATTCAAATAATATATATATATTAACATTATTATATTATTAGTATTTATATTTATTACTCTATCTATTTTGAATTAATTATTAATAATTAATATTAATTATTAGTAAGGTATAGTATGAAATTTGCATTCTATATATATAGAATAAAAATTTCATATAAAATATGAATATGAAATAGAAAAAATAATTAAGAAATCAAATAAAAAATAGGAATCGTAGAAAGATAATTAGTCTATTCATAATTAGTCTATTCATAAGAGGAGATGAGATCATATGAAAAATATAACCGATTCTTTCCTTTGTTTGGGCTATTGGCCATTCGCCGGAAGTTTCGGGTTTAATACCGATATTTTAGCAACAAATCCAATAAATCTAAGTGTAGTGTTAGGTGTATTGATTTTTTTTGGAAAGGGAGTGTGTGCGGGTTGTTTATTTCAAAGAATAGATTGGATCCAACCAAACTGCACATTTTTCGTTATAACTAAGAAAATGTGCATAATACCGCGAATTACTTCTGAATTAATTCAATTTTTTCAATAATTAAAGAAAAAATATTGAAGAACCATAGCATTTCGTGATTTATTGGTAAATCCACTTTGATTCTCTATTAACCAATAATATTGGACTATTACCATGGTTAAACCGAGTAGTTTGAAGTCTAGACGCAGTGTAGTACTCTTTCTACCACTATGTTAATACAGAAATGAAATGGTTTCAATAAAATTATTCGAATTTTTTTTTTTTCGATATAAAACACTCATGTCGATAAAATGTCTTGAATCCTCTTTACGTTGAAAAAGGTGAATTTAATCCTGCCTTTTATACAATGCGTAATAGATGACCTATGTAAAAATTAATTAATATGTATAAATTAATTAATAAGAATTCTTTGGATTTGAAGAAAAAACAACTTTGCTGACATATATATTTGTTTGGTCAGAAGAATCCTCCGAATATTCTGGTCTTAGATTGATAATTGTTTAAAATATAAATATTTGAAAAATATCAATTATAGAAGAGAGGATAGGCTCATTACATAAAAAAATAGGGAAATTTCCCATAAGTAATTGGGTGTGAGAGCCAAATGAATCGAAAGATTCATGTTTGGTTCGGGAAGAGATCATAGACATTTTGAAATGAATGGAAAGAGAGTCTACTTTCATTAAGTGATTTATTAGATAATCGAAAACAGAGAATCTTGAGAACTATTCGAAATTCAGAAGAACTACGGGAAGGGGCCATTGAACAGCTGGAAAAAGCCCAGGCCCGCTTAAGGAAAGTCGAAACGGAAGCAGATCGGTTTCGGGTGAATGGCTATTCTGAAATAGAACGAGAAAAACAGAATTTAATTAATTCAATTTACATGACTTTGGAACAATTAGAAAATTACAAAAATGAAGCCATTCATTTTGAACAACAAAGAGTGATTAATCAAGTTCGACAGCGGGTTTTACAACAAGCCTTACAGGGAGCTCTAGGAACTCTAAATAGTTGCTTAAACAACGAGTTACATTTGCGTACTGTCAATGCTAATATTGGAATCTTTGGGGCGATGAAAGAAAAAAAATAATTGATTAGTCTTTCTATTTTAATATAGAGTATAGGTATTATTTTTTTTTCTTCTAAAAAAAAATTAAATTAAGAAATTTTCATGGTAACCATTCGTGCAGATGAAATTAGTAAAATTATACGTGAACGCATTGAGCAATATAATACCGAAGTAAAAATTGTAAATACGGGTACCGTACTTCAAGTAGGCGACGGTATTGCTCGTATTTATGGTCTTGATGAAGTAATGGCTGGTGAATTAGTGGAATTTGAAGAGGGTACTATAGGCATTGCTTTGAATTTGGAATCCAAAAATGTTGGTGTTGTATTAATGGGTGATGGTTTGCTGATACAAGAGGGAAGTTCGGTAAAAGCAACAGGAAGAATTGCTCAGATACCTGTAAGTGAGGCTTATTTGGGTCGTGTTATAAATGCTTTAGCTAAACCTATTGATGGTCGAGGAGAAATTTCAGCTTCGGAATCTCGGTTAATCGAATCTCCCGCTCCCGGTATTATTTCGAGACGTTCCGTATACGAGCCTCTCCA